GGATTAGAAATTGGACAAGTAAGAAAATTTCTCGTTCAGTTACGCACTTACTTAAAAACGAATAAACCTCAGTTTCAAGAAATAATAGCTTCTACCAAGACATTAACCGCTGAAGCAGAAAGCTTTTTGAAAGAAGGTATTCAAGAGCAACTAGAACGTTTTCTACTTCAGGAGAAAGTATAAAAAAAGAAACGCGTCGTTCTTATTTTTGATTCTTTAGTCAATTTTACTTTTTCATTTTCATTAAATTTTTAACAAATTCTATAATTCTATAAATAGAAGTCTATAAGTCAAGTATATATAATAGAAAGAAGTATATAACTAATATATCTGTTTAATATTAAATCTTAAAGCATTCAGAATTTCTTTCTTATTCTATTTATTTCTTATCTTTTTTCGAAATAGAATAAAAATATATTATATAATATATATATAAATGGAAATAATATATAAATATCAATATGGATATATTGATATTGCGTCCAATAGGATTTGAACCTATACCAAAGGTTTAGAAGACCTATGTCCTATCCATTAGACAATGGACGCTTTTCGCTTTTTTTTACTTTCCAATTGTAAAAAAAAAAAAAAGAATGTGCGAAATCTTTTTAGCAATTGTGTATTGAAGTGAATTCAATACACAATTGCTATTAGACAATTCTAATAGAGAAAATTGTCTCTAATAAAAAATAAAAATAAGGGGCAATTGTGAATTTAGAGCGGGTAGCGGGAATCGAACCCGCATCGTTAGCTTGGAAGGCTAAGGGTTTTAGTCGACGTCGATCAATCATTTTTATATTTTTAACGTCTCTAATTCAAAACCGAACATGAAACTTTGGTTTCATTCGGCTCCTTTATGATGGATGGATAAATTCCCAAATAAAAAAAGACGGGAACGAAATCAAAATTCGACCCATAACATCTATGTTAGCTTTTTTTCCGTCTGGGTACTTTCACAGAAAATTTTGCTTTCTAGATGATCCTTCTAGAAGATAGATCAGGCGAACTCAAACAATCTTTCTAGTTACTTCGTTCTTTATTTCTATTTAACGGAATCCTTAGGAAAAGTATTTGGTTTCTACCGAGCTAAAACAATATAATATGTCGATGTCTTTAGTAAACCAAAGTTCTCGTTTAATAGCTATTTTGCTTCAATTTTTTCTATACCAAACAATGAATAGAACTGAAGATTTAGTTACGATTAGAAAGACACTTTTCTAGCTTTATCCATGGATCCTCTTGTTATACTTATTGAATTGTAAATAGTCATCCAATTCAAAAATTATGTTTCGGAATTTCATAATCCAAATTTACAATTGATTAGAGTCTTTGGATACAAATTACGAGAATCTATAATCTTCCTTGAATCTTTCATTGAAAGGGAAAGGACTAAATCCTTTTAAGAAATAAAATTTTTGATCGGAAGATGAATCAAACCGAGAGACCCTTTAACTATTAAAGGGATTAAAGGAACGAATCACACTTTTACCACTAAACTATACCCGCTACAATGCAATTATTGTATATAAATTACCCTTTTGTCGAACAAAGTAATCGGGGGTGTAATAAAAAAATCTGAAAAAAAAAATTAGAAAATTCTAGCGTTGACTTAATAAAATTAGTAAAAGCGAATTCCATTCCACTTTTTTTTTTCAATTTCAAATTTTTTTTTCTAAAAATCTATCGGATGAGTCTTTTTAATTTTAACAAAAAAAGGCCCGGCTGGGGACTGACCAGGCCAGGCTATTAAAATAAAAAAGATCTTTTACTTGTGTTTTGACGAGACAAAATAAAAAAAGGATTCTCTATTTCTATTATTGTGGTTTTATTTATTTCTCTTTCGAGTTCGCGCCTTTTTTTTATCTAATCTTTAGCTAAATTTTTAATGTAACTAGAATTACTGAGAAAGTTCTATAAAAACAGTTATATAATAGTAATATATATTATATATATATAGAGGATAAATATATTTATATAATAAAAAAGAAATTATATTTATATATATAATAAAATATAGAAAATGAAAAAAATATATATATAATAAAGAATAATCTATACAAAATAAAGAAAGCTTTTTAAGAATAAAGTGGAGAAGGTTCTTTTTCAAGCCTTTTTTTTTGTTACTGGAACCTAAAAAGTATCCCTTTTCGATTAGGAGAGATGGCTGAGTGGATTAAAGCGTTGGATTGCTAATCCATTGTACGAGTTAATCGTACCGAGGGTTCGAATCCCTCTCTTTCCCTTTCTCCTTTTGATGGTGTGTAATAGAGAAAATCCTAATAAAATTCGAGCATTTCCACTAATTAAATAAAGCAATAAAAAACCTTTCTTTTTTATTCTTCACGTCCCGGATTACGTCCTGGATCATTAGATAGGAATCCAAATATGAAGAGAGAAACAAAAAATATAACTACAGTGTATACAAAAAGTTTGAGAGTAAGCATTACACAATCTCCAAGATCTTACTAAAAAAAAAAAGAGAATAGATTCTCTATTTTTATATCAAATATCTAATTTTGATACCAAATAAAAAAAAAAAAAAAAAAAAAAAAAAAAAGGTTTCATAAAGTCATTTGTAATTAAGATAATAGTCGAATCTTTCATATTCAAACAGATTTGCATACCAACATCTAGATATTTTTTTTTGTGAACTCGAATCTAATTAGGTTCTTTCATTTAGGGAAAAGAGGATAAAATTTAGAAAATAGAAATGATCCAGATTTAGTATGGCTACCAAAAAAATTCAATGTTTGAATTGAGAGTTCGTTCATACGTCAAGATTTTTTTGATCTTTTGAATTGTTGGAAGAATAAAAATCGTGAATTTTTTTAAGACAGTATTAAGAATTTCATCGAAAACTTACAGCGGCTTGCCAAACAAAGGCTAAGAGAAGAAAGAAAAGAGGTATTACGGGCATAAAATCTACGATTGGATTCAAAAAGGCGTAGGCCTCTGGCAATTTGGCGACTAAAAAAGTGCTTGAAAAAAGGGCAGAATTCAAACAAATACAAATCAAATTAAATATATTAAGCATAAAAAAATTGGTGTTCTTGTGGATAATTTAATTTTGATTGAGTTATTAATATATTTTTATTTTTTATATAAGGAAAAAATAAAGAAAGATAGTCTAAAAAGACTTTGTTGAACTTACTCAATCAAAAATCCTTTCATTCTCTTATGAGAATGAAAGAAATAATATTTTCATACAATATCTTAATTGAATTCTATGTAATGATCAATAAAGTAAGTTTTATTTGCTATCTACACGTGTTAAAACGCTAGTACCAATGTAATCTATATTTAATTTTGAATTGACGAACAACCAATAGGAATATTACTCTTTTAGTAGTCTTGAATAAAAAGCGAAATGGGGCGTAGCCAAGCGGTAAGGCAACGGGTTTTGGTCCCGCTATTCGGAGGTTCGAATCCTTCCGTCCCAGAGTACAGTCATTACAGAATCAATCTTCCATTGCCTTTGTACACCATCTTTACTCTTTCTGTTTAAAAATCCAATATTTTTTAAGAATAAAATATTAAAATGAAAAGAAGAATAAACTTATTTTTCATTATTTCAACCGAATTCAAAAAAATCTATTTGCTTTTTTAATTTGTGTGTGATGCGGGTTAAGTAAGGTAGAACCATAGATTCTAAGAGTTTGAAATCCATATTTATATATATAAATATAGATTTCTATTCAAACTAATATGGGATTCATTTGAATTCTGACTGAATCTTTACGCGTAAATTCACTATTTCCATTCATAGAGAAAGAAAAGGTATAGATTACGATATACTGACTGAACTATGACTATTCATGATTCCATAATTGAATCAATTACACAAACTAGAGGAATGTTATGGTAAAACTTCGTTTAAAACGATGTGGTAGAAAGCAACGTGCGACTTGAATTGAAGGACATGATCTGCTGTGGATTTTTTCATCCGCCACTTTTTATATAGGAATATAGGTGCTCTTGGCTCGACATTTTGTGTTCTATTTTACTAGAGTCCTACACTTTTTGGAATATAAAAAAGAGTACAGGATGGAGCTCGAGGAGAATAGAAAGTTTTTATTCCTTTCGCAGGAGTAAGGATCTAGGGTTAGTGCGAATCAATAAGTTGGAACAACTTCGTAAGTCTTTTTATATTGAAAAAAAAGTCCTTTCAAGCAATTTTACAATCGAAAAGGAAATTTTCTTAAAATTGTAAAATTCTTTGAATAAAAAGAATAAAAAGTCTATCATGCGTGAATCAAGCGTTTGTATGATTCTTTGTATAGAAAGAAAAGAAATCATAAAAAAAAAATAAGGGGCTTGTTGCTGTCCTTTTTTAATAAAACGATTCAAGATCACCGAAGTCATGTCTAAACCTAAAGATTCAAAGTAAGGATAAAGAATCCTGAAACAAGGAAATCCAGTTTTCAATTGTTTGAAAAACTAGATCAGAATGAAGAATCAAAATTGATTCTAAAAAATGAGACAAATAAAAAACGGGCTAGAGACTACTCAATAAAAAAAGTACTTAAGGATTCTCCGGTGAGATATTTGAGAGTTGTTTAACTTGAGTTACGAGAGTACGAATGTTATGAATGTTTTTTATGGAAAAAATATTTAGGGTTTCAATACTGGCTAATTGATTTAATGTTTTTATTCATCTATTTAATATTTGAATTTACTATTTGAATTTTATACAAAGAGTTAACTTCTACTCATTGAATTTTTTTTTCTCGAGCCGTACGAGGCCAAAACCTCTTATACGTTTCTAGGGGGGGTATTATTCATATACATCTATCCCAATGAGCCGTTTATCGAATCGTTGCAATTGATGTTCGATCCCGAAGAGAAGGAAGAGATCTTAGCAAGGTGGGTTTTTATGATCCGATAACTAATCAAACTTATTTAAATCTTCCTGCTATTCTCGATTTTCTTAAAAAAGGAGCTCAACCAACAAGAACAGTTCATGATATTTCAAAGAAGGCAGGGATTTTTACGGAATTAAGTCTTAATAAAACGAAATTGAATTAATGAAATATAAAAAAGAGGATGTGAAAGACTCATATATAGCTTGATATCAAATTTTATCTACTCTTCTCTTTCCTCCTCTTTCACTTCCATCAGATTGATTTTGATTTATTAGAATTTCTATTTATTATTAGTATTCCTCCTAAGGTACGAATACTAAAAAATACCCTGCTAACAACTACTATGTTTTATAATCATAAAAAAATTTATGAAAAAAAATTGGATCTAGATTAGATAAATTCGAATTTTATTATAAATAAAAAATTTTACTGTATAGAAAAAAATACTGTATATAAAATAAAATATTAATTCTGAATAAAACTAATTAATTCTGAATAAAACTAATTAATTCTGAATAAAACTAATATATATATTATTATATGAATAATTTATTCATCATAAAAAATTAAAGGCCATAAAAAAGTATAAAAAGATTTGAGATTACCTTAACTGGCTTAGTTTTCATTCATTGTATGAACTAACAAACCAAGGGGTTAAGCTTTTTTATTCTTTTCACTATAATGAAAAATTCATAATCATATTGACAACAGTGTATGGACCAAATATAATTCTCTCATAGATAAATGGATCTATTTATCCCTGACGCACACACGACTGGATTTTTTTCTTTATTCTGGTTGTATCTACATATTTGCAGTACGTTCTTTTTTTGTTTTTTGGGGTTGCTAACTCAACGGTAGAGTACTCGGCTTTTAAGTGCGACTAGCATCTTTTACACATTTGTATGAAGAAAAGGATTCGTCCAGATCTGCGGTAGAGTTTGTAAGACCACGACTGATCCTGAAAGGAATGAATGGAAAAAATAGCATGTCGTATCAAGGGAGAATTCAGATAACATTTTTTTTCTTTCCTTATCGGTACAACCTTATTTTGATGTCGAAAAAAAAAAAAGAATTCCAATTTGGGTCAAGTGAATAAATATAAATGGATGGATAAAAAAACCAGTTTCCTGATTCCAGGAAAAAAAAAAGAAACGAGCTTCCATTCGTAATTTGAAAAATTACCCGAACTAATTAAATGTTAAAAATAGATTAGTGCCTAATACGGGTATGGGAAGGCATTTTTTTCTTGCGTGTTATTATCACTTTTTTCATGAGTCCTAATTATTTTTTTACCTAGTCCATTTGGATTAGGTTGGAGTGTGTAAAAGAAGCAGTATATTGATAATATATATATATATATTTCCAAAATCAAAAGAGCGATTAGGTTAAAAAAATAAAGGATTTCTAATCATCTTGTTTTGTTATTCTATAATATAACGAACAGAAACCGATTAAAGATAGAGAATCCGGTTAGCAGTCTACCTGTTTATGAGGTATCTATTGCTTTCGTAGTCTAATACCTTATTTTGACTGTATCGCACTATGTGTCATTTCAGAACTCAAGAAAATAAAGAGTTTACCTTCAGTTCAAATCGAATTTCAATCTAAATGGAGAAATTTCAAGGATATTTAGAGTTCGATGGGGCTCGGCAACAGAGTTTTCTATATCCACTTTTTTTTCGGGAGTATATTTATGTACTTGCTTATGATCATGGTTTAAATAGATTAAATAGAAATCGCTCCATTTTCTTGGAAAATACGGATTATGACAAAAAATATAGTTCACTAATTGTGAAACGCTTAATTTTGCGAATGTATGAACAGAATCGTTTGATTATTCCCACTAAGGATTTGAACCAAAATTCCTTTTTGGGGCATACCAGTCTTTTCTATTATCAAATGATATCTGTTTTATTTGCAGTGATTGTAGAAATTCCATTTTCCCTAAGATTAGGATCCTCTTTTCAAGGAAAACAATTAAAAAAATCTTATAATTTACAATCAATTCATTCAATATTTCCCTTTTTAGAAGACAAATTAGCACATTTTAATTATGTGTTAGATGTACTAATACCTTACCCCATCCATCTCGAAATCTTGGTTCAAACCCTACGTTACCGGGTAAAAGATGCCTCTTCTTTGCATTTTTTTCGGTTCTGTTTATACGAGTATTGTAATTGGAAGAATTTTTATATTAAAAAAAAATCAATTTTGAATCCAAGATTTTTCTTGTTCTTATATAATTCTCATGTATGTGAATACGAATCCATCTTTTTTTTTCTACGCAGGCGGTCTTCGCATTTACGATCGACATCTTATGAAGTCCTTTTTGAGCGAATTTTATTCTATGGAAAAATACAACATTTTTTAAAACTTGTTGTTAATAATTTTCCAGCGATCCTAGGGTTGCTCAAGGATCCTTTTATACATTATGTTAGATATCACGGAAGATGCATTCTGGCAACAAAGGATACGCCGCTTCTGATGAATAAATGGAAATATTATTTTGTTAATTTATGGCAATGTTATTTTTCCGTATGGTTTCAATCGCAAAAGGTCAATATAAATCAATTATCTAAAGATAATTTAGAGTTTCTGGGTTATCTGTCAAGTTTGCGATTAAACCCTTTAGTGG